TTTTACATTTTGCAAGTAATGTAAATATGAACAAACAAGCGAAAAAAAAAATATTAGTAGGGGTTTTCCTGTTTCCGGGGGGTTTGCAGGAATGATAGAAATCTTACTAGTATTGGGGGGGTAGGGGGGGTTTGACCCGCAAAAGCCGGGGGGAAATATAATAGAAACTTTAGTAGTTTCATTTGGTTATTTATGCTCTTGATATCAGTTATGTAAGTTATCTATTAATATCTTTCAATAACTCACCAATATTATTTGCGGCCGATTTCTAAATGTTCAACCTTGTCAGCTAACTTTAGTGTGCACTGTGAATATGACCAAGTGAAAAGGAAAAAAAAAAAAATACCAGTTGCCCATTAGAAAGAACGCCCGGCATGGGGGGTGCTCCCGTCATATGTACTCCACCATTAACTTATGCAAGCGTCAAGGAACGTGTGAGTAATAATGAACGTATGGCCCTGAAATAGGAACCAAATGCCAGGAATAGTTCACACTGTGAAACCCCCACAAATAACTGTCCCTGACCATCAAGAACCGTTGGCATTAAGTAATCAACTGATGGTGGTCTCTTACTACATTAAGTAATCATTGAAGGAAGGATGTGGGTGACTTGAAACTAGTTTTAAACAAGTTATAGGTTATATATAAATCTCTTAGCATTTCATTATTTTTATGGGGTTTATACATATGTATTTATTTAAGTTATAGTTTATTATTCATTTTTTATTTAACATCATTAATTAAAGTGTACTAGGCATTAATGGTTTAATTAAATTAATGGTTATATTACATACAAGTATAAGGTATAAATTTTACATCTATTTTACATCTATTGTTGGGGAGAGGCGGAGCTCGGCAAAGAATAGTTTAGTTAGAATCCTGGCTTTGGGAGTCAGGGGTGGGGGTTAAATCCCCTCTTCTTTGAAGCACTAGGGAGGATTTTAACCTCCGGCGACCGGTTTACAAGACCGGCGCTCTGGCATCTGAGCTACATGTGCAGTTTCATTTTAATACTTTATTTTCTAGTCAACCTGCTGTAGGCGTAATAATTAAAAACAGTAGGAAATATAGGAATGACGCAATTTGTCCGATGATAATGTAGGGGTGCTCCACTGGTATACCTCCGATTCAGGTTAGAATAGCCACATCTGCTACTAATATTCAGAATAAAAACTGAGTTAGAGGTCGAAATGTCAACCCTCGTTGTTTTGAGGTGTGAAGAATAGGGACAAGTGCTAAAACTAGAATTGAAAATAAAAGGGCGAGAACACCACCCAGTTTATTTGGAATGGATCGAAGAATTGCGTAAGCAAAAAGGAAGTACCATTCTGGCTTAATATGAGGTGGGGTAACTAATGGATTGGCGGGTGTAAAGTTATCTGGGTCTCCTAAAAGGTTAGGGGAAAATAAAGATAGGGTGATTAGGGCCACTATTAATGCTGCAAATCCTAGAAGATCTTTATATGAGAAGTAAGGGTGGAAGGATACTTTGTCCGCATCAGAGTTTAAACCGGTTGGATTATTAGAACCAGTCTCATGGAGAAAGATTAGATGAACAATTGTTGCGGCAGCGATTACGAATGGGAGAAGAAAATGAAATGCGAAGAATCGGGTCAGTGTTGCGTTATCTACCGAAAATCCCCCTCAAATCCATTGTACTAAAGCGTTACCTACATAGGGGATGGCTGACAAGAGGTTAGTAATCACTGTAGCCCCTCAGAAAGATATTTGCCCTCATGGAAGGACATACCCAACAAATGCTGTTATTATTACTAGTAAGAGGAGGACAACCCCAATGTTTCAGGTTTCTTTAAATAAGTATGAGCCGTAGTAAAGTCCTCGTCCAATATGAAGGTAGATGCAAATAAAAAAGAATGAGGCTCCGTTAGCATGTATATTGCGAATTAGTCATCCATAATTAACGTCTCGACAGATGTGAGCTACTGAGGAAAATGCTGTGGCAATATCAGAGGTGTAGTGTATGGCTAAAAATAGTCCTGTAATGATTTGAGCTGCTAAGCAGAGGCCTAGGAGGGATCCGAAGTTTCATCATACAGAGATGTTTGATGGTGCCGGGAGGTCTACTAATGCGTCGTTTGCAATTTTAAGGAGGGGGTGGGTTTTCCGAATGTTTGCCATTAGGTTCTTGTAGTTGAATACAACGGTGGTTTTTCAAGCCACAGGTCCTGGTTAAAATCCTGGTAGGAATTATGGCATATTTATCTTATTTGTTTATTATGGGATTAGTTTTAGGGTTGGCGGCAATCGCTTCTAACCCGTCACCCTACTTTGCTGCTTTAGGGCTGGTTTTAGTTGCTGGTATAGGGTGTGGTATATTGGCGGGTCACGGGGGGTCTTTCTTATCTCTAATTTTATTTTTAATTTATTTAGGAGGGATATTAGTCGTTTTTGCTTATTCAGCGGCTTTAGCTTCAGAACCATATCCAGAAGGATGAGGGAGTTGACCTGTGTCTTTATTAATAATACTTTATTTATTTATTGTTGGGTTAATAGGAAGTTATTTATGTGAGGGATGGTTTGAAGGTTCATGGATTGTTGTTGATGAGTTTCATGAGTTTTCACTCTTCCGAGGAGATGGAGGAGGAGTTGCTTTAATTTATTCCTCTGGGGGTTTTATCTTAATCTTAGCCGGTTGAGTATTACTATTAAGTTTGTTTGTAATTTTTGAGCTCACTCGGGGTTTAAATCGTGGTAGTTTGCGAGCGGTTAGGCAACTATTAGTAATGTGGTCATTATAATTGTAATAAAAAATAGGATAAGGTACGTTTTAATAGCACCTTGTTGAAGGTTGCTAGTCGTAGGAATTATTACCATATTTGATGAAGCTGCTGCTTTAGGCCCGGTTTTTTCTAATCAGGTCTGATCAATTATTTGATTTGCGATGGCTTGACCGAGTACAAGGTTAATTTTAGGGGGTAAACGGTGAATTACGTGTGGGTAAAATCCTAATATATTAGAAAAGAAATGAGGCCCAGGGCTAGGTTTTTGTTTTAAATGAGTTGATGATAGTGATGCTAGTTCTAGAGCTGTAAGTAGACCAATAATTGTCACTACTAATGCGGCCGTTTTAAGATAAACTGGTATGGTTATAATAGGGGTCTTTGCTGGCGTTAGGTTAGAGGTAATTAATAGACCTGCTAAAATACTTCCCCATGCTAGTCGTTTGATAGGATTAATTACTGTAGGGTTGTTTTCATTAATAGGAGATATTGAGTTAAATCGAGGGTGTCCTATGGAGACAAAGAAAATGATGCGTAAGCTATAAATTGCAGTGAAGGATGTAGCTAGAATTGTTAGGACCAGGGCTCAGGCGTTTAAGTATGATGTGTTTAATGCTTCAATAATGGCATCTTTTGAATAAAAACCTGCTATAAAAGGGGTTCCTGTTAGTGCTAAACTTCCAATGGTTATGCATGACGAAGTAAAGGGGGCTAATTTATGCAGTCCTCCTATTTTTCGGATATCTTGTTCATCATTTAGGCTGTGAATAATCGACCCTGAACATAAAAAAAGTATTGCTTTAAAAAATGCGTGAGTGCAGATGTGAAGGAATGCTAATTGAGGTTGGTTAAGACCAATAGTGACTATTATTAATCCTAATTGACTTGATGTTGAAAATGCAACGATTTTTTTAATATCATTTTGTGTAAGTGCGCATGTAGCTGTAAAAAGAGTGGTAAGGGCCCCTAGGCAAAGACATCCTGTTAAGATGTTATCATGATTAGCCATCAAGGGGCTAAGTCGGATTAAAAGAAAAACCCCGGCGACAACTATAGTGCTTGAATGAAGTAGGGCAGATACCGGTGTAGGGCCCTCTATGGCTGAGGGTAGCCACGGATGTAGCCCGAATTGGGCTGACTTTCCCGTTGCTGCAACTAGTAAGCCTAAGAGGGGTAGAGTTAAATCATGTTCATTTGATAAAGCAAACAATTGCTGTATTTCTCATGAGTTAAAGTTTATTGCTATTCATGCTATGGCTAGGATTAGTCCGATATCTCCGACACGGTTATAAATAACTGCCTGTAAAGCGGCGGTATTTGCGTCAGCTCGACCAAACCATCAGCCAATTAATAAGAAGGATATAATTCCAACCCCTTCTCAGCCAATGAAAAGTTGAAATATATTATTGGCTGTAACCAGAATAAGTATAGCAATAAGAAAGATAAGTAAATATTTAAAAAATCGGTTTATATAGGGGTCGGTATGTATATATCAAGATGCAAACTCCAAGATTGACCAAGTAACGTAAAGAGCAATAGGAATAAATACAATTGAGTAAAGATCAAATTTAAAACTAATATTAATATTAAACAATAATGTATTTATTCATTGTCAATTTGTAATGACGGTTTCCACCCCTTCATTAGTAAAGATAAACAGAGGTAGGAGACTAATAAAAAAAGACAGTTTTACTGCTGTTTTTACACTCGTTAGAGCTCATAAGTTGTTTTTAGGGTTTGGACTTAAGGTTGTTAGAACAGGGGTAATGAGCAAAAGGAAGATGGTCAACAAGCTCGATGTCATAATAAGGGGTGTGAATTGCATAGCTGCTACTTGGATTTGCACCAAGAGTTTTTGGTTCCTAAGACCAATGGATAACTGTTATCCTTTAGGAGCTTCGAGTGGTCTTTGGAGTTTAACCAAAGGGACTAGAATTAGCAGTTCTTGTTGCCGCGTTAGGCCCCTCTCGGTGAGTGAAGAGATTTTAACTCTTATCTTTAGAATCACAATCTAATATTTTAGTTTTAAACTACACTCACAAGCAGTTCAACCTCAAATTAATTCTGGTTTTAAAATGAGAAGAATTAGGGGAAGTAAATGGAGTATTATCAAGAGGTGTTCTCGTGAATGTGTTGGTTCAATAGAATTAACAACGGTTGTTAGTGGCCCCCGCTGGGTTGTTAAAAACATATGTAGAGAATAGCTAGCTGTAATTAATGTACCAATACCAGTTAGAGTTAGTGTTCAATTGGATCAGTTAAACAATGAGGAGATAATTATTAGTTCTCCCATTAAGTTAGGGAGCGGAGGGAGAGCCAGATTTGCTAGAGTAAATAAAAACCATCATGTGGTTATTAAAGGAATAACTATCTGAAGCCCGCGTGCTAGAAGTATTGTTCGGCTGTGGGTTCGTTCATAATTAGTATTAGCTAAGCAGAATAAGGCTGAAGAGGTTAGACCGTGTGCAATTATTAGGATTAGTGCTCCTGTAAATCCTCAGGGGGTTTGGATTAAAATTCCTGCTGCTACTAGACCTATGTGGCTTACTGAAGAATAGGCAATTAGAGATTTAAGATCTGTCTGTCGAAGGCAGATTGAGCCTGTTATTACCACCCCCCACAGTGCTAAAATAATGAACGGATAGCTTAGTTGTTTAGTTAATGGGTCTAGAATAATAATGATGCGCATTATTCCGTAACCACCTAGTTTTAACAGAACGGCTGCAAGAACTATAGAGCCGGCAATAGGTGCTTCTACATGAGCTTTAGGGAGCCAAAGATGGGCACCATAAAGAGGCATTTTTACCAGGAAAGCTAATAAACAACCGGCCCATCATAATTTACTAGCATAAGTTTGTATTTGGAAGGGGTATAAAAATTGTGTTGTTAAGAACGATAGAGACCCTGCTGCGTTTTGGAGGACTAGAAGGGCCACTAAAAGGGGTAAGGATCCAGCTAGTGTGTAAAATAAGAAGTAGATTCCAGCATTTAATCGTTCTGTTTGGTTACCTCATCGTGTAATAATAATAAGGGTTGGAATTAATGTTGCCTCAAACATAACATAAAATATAATTATTTCTGTTGCTCCGAAGGCCATAATTAAAAATGCCTGTAATGATGTTAATAGGGAGATATATGTTCGTTGACGATTAATAGGTTCGTGGCTTATATGATTTTGACTAGCGAGGATTATTAGGGGAAGTAATCAGCAGGTGAGAATTAAAAGTGGGGTAGATAATGGATCTGTGGCTAGAAAATAGTTAAGGGTGGTTCAACCAACCTCTATCGGGGACTTAAGTCATAGTAAGCTTATGAAAGCAATAAGTAAGCTGTGGGCTAAAGAGGTGGATCAAAGGCTCTTTAGAGGGGATAATCAGATTGTTGGAAAGAGCATTATTGTGGGAATTAAAATTATTAGCATTGTAACAGGCTTAAGTTTTTTAAATGGTCAGTTCCGTGTGTTCGGGCTGTAGCTACCAGTAGGGCTAGACCAGCGCTTGCTTCGCAAGCTGATAGGGCTAGAAGAATTATAGGACATGCTATAAAAGAGGAGCACACTAACTGAAGGGCTCAGATAGATAGTGAAATGAATAGGGTTAGTATCATGGCTTCTAAGCACAGGAGAGCAGAGAGAAGATGTGTTCGATAAAAAACCAGGCCAAGTAATCCTAATAAGAATGAAGATGAAAAGGCATAATGTACAGGAGTCATTAGGTAATTATGGACTTTAACCACAAGCTTTTGAGCCGAAATCAAATGTTTTATTAAACTAATTACCTACTCTGCTCATTCAAGGCCTCCTTGTAGTCATTCATAAATTAGTCCTAGAGTTAGCAACAATAAAATACCTGATGCTCATGAAAATGTTATTAATGGTAAAGGTAGTTGATCTCCTCAAGGCAGGGGGAGAAGAAGGGCAATTTCTAGGTCAAATAAGATGAATAGAATAGCTACCAGGAAGAATCGAAGGGAGAAAGGAAGTCGGGCTGATCCGAGAGGGTCAAATCCGCATTCATAGGGGGAGAGCTTTTCATAATCAGGATTTATTATAGGTAATCAAAATGATACAAGTGCTAATACAACTGCAATTGTTAATGCGATTAGTATAACTACTATAACTAGATTCATTATCTTTCCTTGGGCTTTAACCAAGGCTAAGTGATTGGAAGTCACTAGTACTATTTATACTAGAAAGATAAGATCCTCATCAGTAGATAGAGATATATAAGAATAGTCAGACTACGTCAACAAAATGTCAGTATCAGGCTGCGGCTTCAAATCCAAAGTGATGTTCTGATGTAAAATGAAATTGAACTTGTCGTAGTAGACATACAGCAAGGAATGTTGAGCCAATAATTACATGGAGTCCGTGGAAACCGGTTGCTACGAAAAATGTGGAGCCGTACACACCATCAGCGATTGTAAAGGGTGCTTCATAATATTCTATTGCTTGAAGAAAGGTAAAGTAGAATCCTAGAAGAATTGTTAAAAGTAAGGATTGAATAGCTTGTTTTCGGTGACCCTCTATAATACTATGGTGTGCCCATGTAACTGTAACCCCTGAAGCTAGTAAGACAGCAGTGTTGAGAAGAGGTACTTCAAAGGGGTCTAATGTTATAATTCCTGTTGGGGGTCAACATCCTCCTAATTCAGGGGTAGGGGCTAAGCTCGAGTGATAAAATGCTCAGAAAAAGCCAAGGAAAAAAAATACTTCAGAGGTAATAAATAAGATTATTCCATAACGCAAGCCCTTTTGGACTGGGGGTGTATGGTGCCCTTGGAATGTTCCTTCACGAATAATATCTCGTCATCATTGGTATATTGTCAAAAGTAGAAGAATTAAGCCTAGGGTTATTAACGTGGTGGAGTGGAAGTGTATTCAGATGGCAGTGCCGGACGTAAGTAGCAGGGCAGCGACTGCGCCTGTAAGTGGTCAAGGACTAGGGTCTACTATGTGGTATGCATGTGCTTGATGGGCCATTATGTATTTTCTTGTAGATATAGGCTTAGAAGCATTACAAATACATATGCTTGAATTATAGCTACGGCGATTTCTAAAAGAGTTAAAAGAAGAAGTAGAATTGATGTAAGAACTGCAATTGTTGGTATAATAGGAAATAGGACAAAAGCTGCAGTTGAGATAAGTTGAATTAAGAGATGACCAGCTGTTAGATTAGCGGTCAGTCGAACGCCCAATGCAAAAGGGCGCATAAGTAAACTAATAGTTTCAATAATGATAAGCATTGGAATTAGGGCAGTAGGTGTTCCTTCAGGAAGAAGGTGTGCTAGTGCATAGGTTGGTTTATTTCGTATACCAATAATTACAGTAGCAAGTCAAAGAGGTACTGCAAAAGCTATGTTTAATGATAGTTGAGTTGTAGGGGTGAATGTGTATGGAAGAAGACCTAATATATTTAAAGAAATAAGAAAGAGTATTAAAGAAGTTAAAAGTATGGCTCACTTATGACCTCCTAGGCTTAAGGGTAAAAAAATTTGTTTAGTGAATCAGTTAATAAATAATGCTTGTAATGAGGAGACTCGATTATTAAGTCATCGTGAGCCTGTATTAAAATAAAGTACTCAAGGTAGGGTAAGTGCGATGGTTATAAGAGGGATTCCAAATAGTGTAGGGCTCATAAACTGGTCAAAAAAGCTTAGAGTCATGGTCAGGATCAAGATTCAGATTTAGATTTTTTTACGTTATGAAGTGTGGGTTCATTAGCAAATTTGAATGAGAGAACTTTTTGTGGCATAATAATGAGAAAGATTAATCATGAGAACACAAAGATAGCAAATCAAGGTGCTGGATTCAACTGGGGCATATCGTCCGGGGTGGTCGGGATTCACCAATTTTTAGCTTAAAAGGCTAATGCTACCCCCTTTTAGCTTCCGGGCGAGGCATCTTCAAGTATTAAGGAAGATCAGTTTTCAAAGTGTTCTAAAGGGACTGCTTCAACTACAATAGGTATAAAGCTGTGATTTGCTCCACAAATCTCTGAGCATTGTCCGTAAAAGACTCCTGGTCGGGAGGTAATAAAAGCGGTTTGATTTAAACGCCCAGGCACAGCGTCTATTTTTACCCCGAGGCTAGGAACAGCTCATGAGTGTAATACGTCATCAGCTGTAACTAAAATACGAATAGGTGACTCAACTGGAATAACCATTCGGTGGTCTGCTTCAAGAAGGCGAAATTGCCCAGGGGTTAGGTCTTCTGTGGGGATTATGTATGAGTCAAATCCTAGGTCTTCATAATCGGTATATTCATAACTTCAGTATCACTGATGTCCTACAGCCTTAATAGTTAAATGAGGGTCATTAATTTCATCCATGAGATAAAGGATACGAAGAGATGGCAAGGCAATAAGAATAAGGATAATTGCAGGAAGAAGAGTTCAAATAATTTCAATTTCTTGTGAATCTAAGATAAATTTATTAGTTAGTTTAGTGGTTACTATAGCCACAATAATATAGAGAACAAGGGTGCTGATTAAAAATACGATCATTAGGGCATGATCATGAAAGTGGAGAAGTTCTTCCATAACTGGTGAAGCTGCATCTTGAAATCCTAATAGAGATGGATGTGCCATTCATAAGATACGTGGGAGTTTAACCCACAATTTTGCCTTGACAAAGCAGGGTTATTGTTTAACTAGAATCTTATTAAAGAAAGTGGCAGAGCGGTTATGCGGTTGGCTTGAAACCAGCTTATGGGGGTTCGACTCCTTCCTTTCTCGATGAATTATAGCTGTTGAATCTGAACATATGCAGGCTCTTCGAAGGTGTGATAAGGAGGGGGGCAGCCATGAAGTCATTCAACATTAGTGGATGTTAACTCAACCGATAAAACCTCTCGTTTAGAGGCGAAAGCTTCTCAGATAATGAATAAGAATATAATTACAGCCACTAGAGAGATGAGTGAACCTAAGGATGAGACTGTATTTCATAAGGTGTAGGCATCAGGATAATCTGAATACCGTCGTGGTATACCTGCTAACCCAAGAAAATGTTGTGGGAAAAAGGTTAGGTTTACCCCAATAAACATTACTCCGAAATGGATTTTTGTTCATGCGTCGTTAAGGGTATATCCTGAAAATAATGGAAATCAGTGAACGAAGCCCCCTATAATAGCAAATACAGCTCCTATTGATAATACGTAGTGGAAGTGGGCTACTACGTAGTAAGTATCGTGAAGCATAATATCCAAAGACGAATTAGCTAGAACAATTCCTGTTAAGCCACCAACAGTAAAAAGGAAGATAAATCCGAGAGCCCATAGAAGAGGCGTCTCTCATTTAATAGCCCCGCCATGGAGGGTAGCTAACCAGCTGAAAACTTTAACACCTGTTGGAATGGCGATGATTATTGTGGCAGATGTAAAATATGCTCGTGTGTCAACATCTATTCCAACAGTGAACATGTGATGGGCTCAAACAATAAAGCCTAAAAGGCCAATAGCCATTATGGCTCAAACTATTCCCATATAGCCGAATGGTTCTTTTTTTCCAGAGTAGTAAGCTACAATATGTGAAATTATACCAAAGCCTGGAAGAATTAAGATATAAACTTCTGGATGGCCGAAAAATCAAAATAAGTGTTGATAAAGGATAGGGTCTCCTCCACCGGCTGGATCAAAGAATGTTGTGTTTAGGTTTCGATCTGTAAGTAGTATTGTAATGCCTGCTGCTAATACTGGGAGGGATAAAAGGAGTAATACAGCAGTAATAAGTACTGCTCATACAAATAATGGTGTTTGATATTGAGAAATAGCTGGAGGTTTTATATTAATAATGGTGGTAATAAAATTAATAGCACCTAAAATAGATGAAATCCCTGCCAGGTGGAGGGAGAAGATTGTTAGGTCGACAGATGCACCTGCGTGGGCTAGGTTACCAGCTAGTGGCGGATAAACTGTTCAACCAGTTCCTGCCCCTGCTTCTACACCAGAGGAGGCTAAAAGAAGAAGAAAAGAAGGGGGTAGAAGTCAGAAACTTATATTGTTTATTCGTGGGAAAGCCATGTCTGGTGCCCCGAGCATCAGAGGAACTAGTCAGTTTCCAAACCCTCCAATCATAATTGGTATTACTATAAAAAAGATTATAACAAAGGCATGTGCAGTTACGATTACATTATAAATCTGGTCGTCGCCTAGGAGAGAGCCTGGTTGGCTCAGTTCAGCTCGGATTAGAAGGCTTAAAGCCGTTCCTACTATTCCGGCTCAGGCACCAAAGATCAAATAAAGGGTACCAATATCTTTGTGATTAGTTGAGAAGAGTCAACGTGTAATTGCCACAGGTAAGATGGCTGAGAGTTAAGCGGTGGATTGTAGCCCCATGGATAGAGGTTAAAGTCCTCTTCTTATCAGCTCCGAAGTGTTATCATGTTAGATTGCAAATCTTAAGAAGCAGGCTAACCCCTGCCGGGGCTTTCCCCCGCCTATTTTTTTTTCGGCTAGGCGGGGGAAAGTAGATGGATGCTCTCTGGTTTGGGCGCTTAGCTGTTAACTAAGAGTTTGTAGGATCAAGGCCTACTCATCTAGAAAGGCTTTAGCTTAATTAAAGTGTCTGTTTTGCATACAGAAGATGTGGGTTAATGTCCTGTAAGTCTTATCAGAGGTTGAGGGGTTTTCACCCCCACTTAGGGCTTTGAAGGCCCTTGGTCTAATGTTATCCTAAACCTCTATTGTATTGAAATAGAAAGAGATAGTATAGCCGGTGCTAAAGGTAGCAGGAGTACAGAAAGCGAGGTAGAGGTGCTTAAAATAAATGTACTTTGTTTACTTGTTAAGCGTCATGATATAGACCCTAAAAGATTATTTGGCGATGAGGTAAGTGCTAGCGAAAAGCAAACTCGTAAGTAAAAGAATAAGCTTAGTAGAGCTGACAATGCCGCTAAGGTTGCAACTACCCCAAGTTCCTGTTTAGAAAGTTCTTGAATAATAAACCATTTTGGTATAAAACCGGAGAGAGGTGGTAAGCCACCTAAGGATAAGAGAATAAAAGGGGTTAGGGCTGTTATAGTTGGAACTTTTGATCACGAAATTGCTAGTTTATTCATGTTTGTTGTTTTAAGCATTTTAAATAACAGGAATACTGATGTCGTTATAATAATGTACATCAATAGCGCCAGTGTTGTTAAATTTGGGGAAAATTGTATAACAATAACTATTCAGCCAAGGTGTGCGATTGAAGAGTATGCTAAAATCTTTCGCAATTGTGTGTGGTTGAGCCCTCCTCAGCCTCCTACTAGTATAGAAAGAAGCCCCAGGCTAATGAGTACGGCTGGCATATCTGGAATTACTTGAACAAGTAATGCGAATGGGGCCAGTTTTTGTCAGGTTGATATAATTAAACCTGTGGTTAAGTCTAATCCTTGAAGAACCTCTGGTATTCAAGCATGAAGTGGTGCTAAACCAATTTTTAGAAGTAGTGCGATGGTAAGCAGTGATAGTGGTAATGGGTGAACAATATAACTGATACTTCATTGTCCAGTAATTCAAGCATTGGTCGAGCTAGCGAACAAAACTATAGCGGCTGCTGCTGATTGGGTTAAAAAGTATTTTGTTGTAGCCTCTACGGCGCGGGGATGGTGGTGTTGGGCCATCAGTGGTAGAATGGCCAGTGTATTTATTTCTAAGCCTATTCATGCTACCAGCCAATGGGAGCTGGCAAATGTAATAGTGGTTCCTAGGCCTAGACCTATTAGAAGGGTGCAGAGGATGTAAGGGTTCATTAGTAGAGGAAGGATTTTAACCAACATGTTTGGGGTATGGGCCCAAAAGCTTTAATTAGCTGACTTTACTAGGAAGTAGTGTAGTGGAAGCACCAAGAGTTTTGATCTCTTCAGCTAGGGTTCGAACCCCTTCTTTCTAAGGAGATGGAAGGGCTTTAACCTTCATTACTCACTCTATCAAAGTGATCCTTTTTCAGGCACAGCTCCCTTTATAATTGTGGTGGAAGTCCACTTAATGAGATAGGAATAGATATATGTCAAATTACTAGAGCTAGTGTAAGGGGAAGAAAGTTTTTTCAGATTAAGTGCATTAGTTGATCATAGCGAAATCGCGGGTAAGATGCTCGTACCCATAGGAATAGTACGGAGAGAGCAACTGCTTTAATTATTAAGGAGGTGGTTGACATTTCTGGCAGATTGTGGTGAGTGGATGAGCCCAAAAATAAAATGGTTGAAAGGGTATTTATTAATAGAATATTGCCGTATTCTGCTAAAAAAAAAAGGGCAAATGGGCCCCCTGCATATTCTACATTAAAACCAGATACAAGTTCTGATTCTCCTTCAGTTAGGTCAAAAGGGGCTCGATTAGTTTCGGCTAAAGTGGAAATATATCATATGGCCGCTAATGGTCATGCTGGCAGAATAAGCCATGTTGCTTCTTGTGCAATACTGAAAGTGTGTAGGGTAAATCCCCCAGTGAAAATGATTATGTTTAGCAAAATAAGTCCCAGGCTTACCTCATATGAGATGGTTTGGGCTACTGCTCGGAGTGCACCAATTAAAGCATATTTTGAATTTGAGGCTCATCCAGATCCAAGAATCGAGTAGACGGCCAGGCTTGAGAGGGCCAAGATAAACAAGATTGTTAAGTTTAGATCAGTTACTGGGAATGGTATCGGTAAAGGAGCTCATAATGTTAAGGCTAGAGTTAAAGCCATTATTGGGGTTAAAAGAAATAAAGCTGGGGAGGAAGTTGATGGTCGAACTGGCTCTTTTATGAATAGTTTCAAACCATCTGCAAAAGGTTGTAGGAGGCCATATGGGCCAACAACGTTAGGTCCTTTGCGTAGTTGCATATAGCCTAATACTTTTCGTTCTACTAGAGTTAGTAATGCAACTGCTAGAAGAACAAAAATAATAACAATCAAAGGGTTAATAATTAAATTAAGAGTTGTTGAGAGCATAGTTAAGAAGAGGATTTGAACCTCTGTAAAAAGGGCTTAGGTCTTTTGCAATGTCCGGGCTCTGCCACCTTAACATGTCATGTTCTATGACTTCAAGGTGTAACCCTTTGTCTTTTTTAGCTTTTTTCATAAGGTTGGGTTAAGGCATAGGTAATTAGAGGCCTTCTTTCTTCGGTCCTTTCGTACTAGAAAAAAGTACTTCATAGATAGAAACTGACCTGGATTACTCCGGTCTGAACTCAGATCACGTAGGACTTTAATTGTTGAACAAACAAACCCTTAATAGCGGCTACACCATTAGGATGTCCTGATCCAACATCGAGGTCGTAAACCCTCTTGTCGATATGGGCTCTAGAAGAGGATTGCGCTGTTATCCCTGGGGTAACTGGGTTCGTTGATCGGCCAGGCCGGATCATTAAGGTCAGAAATTCTGTTTCTTAGAGCAGTGGCTCTTAGTTTTAAGAATGTTTTCTTAGTCCACATGGGGGTTGTTTATTACCCCGCGGTCGCCCCAACCAAAAATACTTGAACAGCAACCAATTTGTTTAACGTTCTTGTTTGTTATTCTTGACATGGTCTGTCCTTGATTTAAAGCTCCACAGGGTCTTCTCGTCTTATGTAATTATCCCCGCTTCTGCACGGGGAGATCAATTTCATTGACTGGGGGGAGGAGACAGTTAAGCCCTCGTTATGCCATTCATACAGGTCTTCATTTAAAAGACAAGTGATTGCGCTACCTTTGCACGGTCAAAATACCGCGGCCGTTAAACTCTGGGTCACAGGGCAGGCAGTACCTCTTATATGTAGTTTGCAAGAGGCGATGTTTTTGGTAAACAGGCGAGGCTTGAGTTAAAAATTTTGCCGAGTTCCTTCTCCCCCATTTTGTCTTTCCTAATTAGCACTTCAGTGTAGAGGTAACGGTTTCTGAACTGAGGTTTTCTTGTTTTCTATTTGGGTCAGTCTTCCCTCTTTTATTGGGTCCGTTAATTCTCGGTGGATGGTCCGTTCCGATATAAACTTGTGCATGGAGAAGTTCATTGACTTCTTATTACTCATACTAGCAGGATCTCTTCCATACTATAATGGAATGGCTCGCTAACTTAAGGGGTTTAAGATTAAGTTATCTTTATTTTAGACTTGTTTATGTGCTTAAGCTTTAACGCTATTTTTAAGGATGGCTGCTTTTAGGCCCACCTTAGCACTGTTGTCTTTGATTATATGATCTTTAACCATCTATAAAAGTTGTATCTTTTATCAAAAAGGCTGTACCCTTTTTGACTAGCTCTTTAATCTTCTAGCTATCTAGTAATTCAGTTATGCTTTTTTTGATTTTAGAAGATAAAAGGTTGAACTTCTATTCATTTCGCGGGCAACCAGCTATAACTCAGTTCGATAGGTTTGTCACCTCTACTTGAAGATCTTCCCACCCTTTTGCCACAGGGACGGGTTTGCCCTAATTGAAGGCTGTCTTGAAGTAGCTCACTGAGTTTCGGGGAGTTAAACTATAATTCTTTTTGCTTAATTTTACTGGCTAATTCATGATGCAAAAGGTACGAGTGTTAGGCTCTGCTTCTCAATACTTTACTAATTTATTTCATTTCTCTTTCAGCTTTCCCTTGCGGTACTTTTTCTATGGTTCCTATATCCTTTTCTGTCTCCCGTACTTAGGCGGAAAAATGCTTTACTTTTTTGCTTTGGGTTATTAGTTGTTAACTAATATTTTTAATTTAATTCAAAGTGTGGACTAGCTTTTTAGTTTCAGGGTAATCCGATTTGCACGGATGATTTCTCAGTGTAAGGGAGATGCTTTTCTATCTTAGCTATACTCTGATTTTACCAAGTGCACCTTCCGGTACACTTACCATGTTACGACTTGCCTCCCCTTGAGTTCAGTAATTTATTATTTATCATTTAATTTGAGTTGGGGAGAGTGACGGGCGGTGTGTGCGCGCTTCAGGGCCAGTTTCAGCAAAACTCTCTATTTTTTGCTTACTGCTAAATCCTCCTTCTAATGTTCTTTTCATAACATTTTTCGTTTTCCTTAAAAAAAGGAATGTAGCCCATTTCTTCCCCTCTCATATGCTACACCTCGACCTGACGTTTTAAGTACTACTGATTTTGCTTACTATTAGGCCTTCACAGGGTAAGCTGACGACGGCGGTATATAGGCGGTAAGGACAAGAGAGGGTGAGGTTTAACGGGGGGTATCGGTTCTAGAACAGGCTCCTCTAGGTGGGTCTAAAGCACCGCCAAGTCCTTTGGGTTTTAAGCTAGTGCTCGTAGTTCCCTGGCGAATGATGGTGTAAATGTTCATCAAAGTTTGTGGCTATGCATAGTGGGGTATCTAATCCCAGTTTGTTTCATAGCTTTCGTGGATTCATCAACTTAAAGTTACTTTCGTTAATGATCTTCTAATTTTCGGGTGCGTATAACAGCTTTGAAAATATTTGGCTTTAGTTTATTTGTCAATTAACCACGCTTTACGCCGATGTCCATCAGCTTGAGCCTCTCGTATAACCGCGGTGGCTGGCACGAGTTTAACCGGCTCTTTTAGCTTTAATTAAGTCAAGTTTTCACTTATTGCTTAATGTTTATCACTGCTGAGTTCCCTTGGGGGTGTGGCTTAGCAAGGTGTTATGGGCTAACTAGTTGTGCCTGATACCAGCTCCTTGTTTCCTAAAGGAAACTGTAGGGCATTCTCACGGGGCTGCGGATACTTGCATGTGTAAGTTTAGCTAGAGTTGATAGTAAAGTCAGGACCAAACTTTTATGCTTACGAAACCAGTCTAAGGTTTATCTTGACATCTTCAGCGTCATGCTTTAGTTAAGCTACGTTAGC